TTCCTCCTATCCCGGCTCAAGTCATTCTTTTTTTGGTCTTTGACCGAGTGAAGTAATTTCCGTTTGGTTCAACAAAAATGCTCACGTCAAACCCTACCATGCACACCTTGCCGTCTGAGCCAAAGCCACCAGATCCTCCAAATCGTATGCTGACGCTTTACAAGCCAAACAGTCATCAGATTCGTTTGGAATGCTGCCTCTTCGATCTCAGAAGAAATCGTTACTTCATGTTGATGAAAATCAGAACCTGGGCGCGAGGGGAAGGAGCAAAGTGAACCTGTAGCAGTAGGTTACGGAGCGTATTGGGACGGAACTTACATGTATTTTAGGTACTCCCCAAAAGCGGATCGGGAGTCAGGCGCAAAAGACCAAGAGTGACAAATGCGTACGGGGGCGGAAAGCGATGGGTAAGAGTTCCTACCCGAGTCACGAAAGCAAGAAAGAGTCCCGGAAACCGCATGGGCAGTAGCCGCTGGCTCCGTAGTTGCGACACACGCAGCAGATGTCGGCTGAGTAGATATAGCCGGGGAGTCCGCTGCGGCGAAATCCACCGAGGAAGAAGCTCCCTGGATGGTATCATGGGTCTCAAAACCCTCTGAATCATCTGAATCGTCCTGTTGAAGGCTAGAGAAGAAGCAACGTCCCGGAGATGCGGATTCCAGACGTGGTAGAAGTCGTTCTAGGGATCAGAGAGGAAGCAAAAAACCTACTAACGAAAAAGGCAAAGAAAAGGCAGCCGCCGACACGAATGTGGTTAGCAAAGCATCACACAACAGTGCGCCTAATGAGGAATTGGTCAACTCATCAGGCTCATAACCTGAAGATTGCAGGTTCGAATCCTGTCCCCGCCTAATCACTTGAGATGCTGGGGGAACCAGCAGCTGTGCCCTAACTCATTCCTTTGAGTCATTTTTTCCCTTTTTCAAAGAAAGCAAAGGCCAGCCCTTACTTTGCAATTGAACAGGATACTCAAAAGAAAGGAGTTGTCAAACGACTAGTTCTGGCAGTGAGTTGGAAAAGGATTTACTCTTCAAAAAATAGGGACAAAAGAAGGTAGAGCCCTTTCAAACCCAGTAGTTCCTCCGTAGTCCATAGGCTGGGTAAGCGAACCCATTCCTACCTGATATACACCGAATGCATTACTTCATCCTAAACCCTACCTATCTTTGATTTAGAATATTTCGATTGAATAAAGGATTCGAAAGAAAGAATTTCTAGATCAAAGAAGGATGCAGAACCAAATAATTTTATGTGGTGGAACAAAATCTCTCTCATTTCCTCCTCGAATATACTCTTATTTTTTTTTCCAAGGGAATCTTGTTATCTTCCCTTGAATCCGGTACCAACAGGGCCCCAGAACAACATTTTTTAGTCCTTTCAACCATACGAGTAGAGCGGCTTTTGCTAAAACTTGCTTCTGATATGAAACTTTGAGTATTCAGAGATGCCCTCGTTATTCCCAAAAGGCCCGGTAAGAGATCGCTTCTTCCAAAGAACGACCTATTCGTTCAGCTCGCAACAATCCGATTAGTTCTCCGGGTGAAAAAACATTTGACATTCCATCTTCTGAAACCAAGACTTTTTATCTTATTAACCAAAGGGAGACGGCTTTCTTTGCGCTATGGTTAGCTCAGCACCAATCACGACGCTTAACCCCGGACCGCTCCTTCGCTCCTCGTACCTTTACACTAACAATGTTGCTGGAGTAAGAAAAAGCTACCTCTTTTATTGCTCTTATTACTCTCTCTCTAACAAAAAAAAAATGTAAAAAAAAAAAAAAAATTAATTAAAACTCGGATTCAAATTCCATTTTAATTTAACTTGGTTAACTCGCTTCCTCTCCAATGGAAATATGCTCCCCTCGGATGAGTGGGAGTTGGGAATCAGACCTCTCAATGTAGTGAACTGGGCATGAATGCCTATGCAAAAGAGATATGGAGAGAGAGGGTATACCATTTGAACCTTTGAAGTAGCCCTTTGGCGTGCCATTAACAAGAATAGAGAAGGACGGGATCGAAATGCATTCTCTAATCCAATCTATCCACTTGCTCGAGAAGCCTAATTGAAATTGAAATGAGAGAGCCTAGTTTCCGAAAAAGCTCGGTAAACAGGAATGCTCTGTTAGGCTAATTCCTGTTCCCTTCCTTTTTCTGTTTTTCCACCAATGGAACTGTAAGGAAAGACCCGACCCACTAATGGAATGGGACTATAACCATACTTCCACGGTCTAGCTTCAAGGACAATACAGATTGAGGCTTGGAGCATGGACCCAATTTTTAGGGCTTTTAAGGACGGACTCGCTAGTGTCCCAGAGGTCAACTGACCACTAACTTAATTGACCTAATCTATTTTCCCAGGATTGAATCCATAGAAACCTTGGCTTAGTGCCATTACTGTAAGCGGCGGATGATTGGTATGCAGGATCGGTTGCAACGGTTTCACACTGATGTGATTGGAACTAGTCATTGGACCCGAGATTGCAATAAGTCCTTCTTCTTATTTTTTTTCTTGTTTTTGCTTGGCTGTATTCCTTACTTTCTAAACCTAGAAATGTGGTTTCAATCCTATAGTAGAGCCAATACAGGGAATAAGATATAGTGATGCCAGAAGTTCTTTCGAACTATGATTTTATCCGCGAAGAAGATTTTAATTAGAACACTAATAAGATAAGAAAGCCAATTCATCATCTTAGCTATTGCTCCCAAGCCAAGTGCCACAGAGTGGAGGGATGGGCGGATAAGGCAGATAGGAATGAAGAGTTGTGGGGGGCTTTCCCTCTGCTTTTGGGTTGGGGAGACTAAGTTAGCATGGGTTAGCTGGTAATCTTATTATTGAATAATTTCTTATATAAGAAGGATGCCAGCTCTCATGGTTAGAGCCTAAGTAGCTTACAAGCTCAGGTTTCCATTTTCCTTTGAATAAGAAGTCTTTATACAAATACAATACCAATATAAGTCTGAGCTTCGTCCTAAACTCAAGATGAGTGTTGCTAGAACTATTTTGTATATAGAATAGCGTTCCCAAGTTGCAGAGAAAAAACATGGTTTTCGGATTTCAATGTTGATGAGTGTTTTGAGTTTGGATTGGGCAAATTCCCCCAATGCATTTCTTAAATAGATTATGTGTACCGGGGTTCGGATTGTCCTTTCCTCATTGACAGAAATGGTATTAAAAAAAAAGGGCTGTATCCATCTTCTCTCATTATGTTGGGTACCCCTGAATTTGAGTTAGTGGCTCTCCGGCCTAAGCTATTCTTGAATAGGAATTTGAAAACCTTAAATAAACATGGAAACGGGACTCTTTCGCGAAAGGGATTCCGCCGCCGAGTCTCTGTCTGTGTAGTAGAAAATATGCTTTCTATAAGTGCTCCTATATACACAGTACACGACAACTTTATAACAACAGCTCAATATAGCGATTTTATACCAAGGATTTATCGCAGCGTCTTTCGTAAGATGGGCCCTCCACTTTCAATAATCAACGAGTTCATCTATATGAATGTTATTCCACATATTGGGGAGTAAGATGGACCAACTGAGGGTGACTTTGCCCGTGAGGTAATCTAAAAAGAGACGCTTCATTATTACCGATATAAAGGAAAATGTACCTGAAAACATAAGCAAGAAGATGATGGTAACTTGGGAAGAAAGGATCTCAGGAATACTGACCTCTTACGAGAACTAGACTCGTATTGTATGCGGTGATTTTAAATCCGCTAACCCTATGGATAATTGGCTAGCTCATGAGCAAAAGTGGGATAAATTTTAGTTAAAGCTAAGAAGAGAGGAGGGAATTCCCTATTACTGCGTACACCATTAAGCATGAAGCATAAGATGAAGGCATACACCACAGACAGCGCTACTACTGGACAGTTATTGAATCGCTTGTATCAAAAGATTGAACGAACAACACTAAAAGATCCGCATTCAGGGTGAATCATTGCTTCCCATCACTTCTTCGAGCCATACCCTCTTGTTATGTTAACGAGATTGACCTACTCAGTAGTGCGACCATGGATCTCTTAATTGAGTTTGCTTACCCATCCTTATCTGGTTACGCTAAGTTCACTATTTCCTATACCATAGAGCGATCTTACAGAGAGGAGATCTCATTGACGATAGGTCCTGCTATCCCCTTGACTTATCAAGATGGTACGTGAATTCCAATGAGTGAGGTCTATGCTCATATATATATCGATATATTAAACAATATGGAGAAATCAACGATGGGGAATATATAGTTCGACTCACGATCCGAGTCTATATGGACGGCAAAAAGATGGATAGGCCTGCCTTACGGTGCGACTCCCTGCTCTATTGGGTTAAGTATTTTCATAACTCCGCTCCTTTATCTACAGCACCTGACCCACCCATTAGCTAGCACTTCTCACTAGCAGTCTTTAGATTTTCTATCAAAGAATGACCGAGTTAGGAGTGAGATCAACCAAGTTAACAAAGCGGCTTTGTGCATAGCATGTGAACTAGTCTACTCTTCCGCTCTCACTCTCCAAGTTAGTTCATAAGCACCATTCCATCGCTTGAGACTAACACTGGGGCCCTTGCTTTCGTCAGACTATCTGGTCCCAGCCTGGATGTGGCTAGTTGCAAACCATATAAGTTCGAAGGATTGCTGTGGAGTTATCCCAACCGGCTGTCTTCGTGACAGGCTAAAGAAGGTGTGAGTTAGAGGTACTTAAGGCGCACAAGCACTATGCCCTCTTACCATAGCCAACTGGCTTGATCTTGTACTTCAACGTACCATGCACCTTCATGGACCTTCGAGAACGAAATGTCGCGGGGCTGAGGGGGGGTGGAACCGAGAAGCATTCGAGGTAAAATGAGTCCTGACAGGCTTAAACCCAGAGAAAAAATTCGTACTCCCAAGCGAGATGAATGATAGCTACTTATATATGCTTATATGCTATAATGATAGACTTATTTCTTCCCAATATCAAGAAAAGCAGCTCGTTCAGAGAGGGTAGGTGCTATGTTATTGGCAGG